AGTCTATATAAGGGTATTAACTAATAGTACCCTTATATTATTTGCTAGTTTAGCATTTACTGCAAGAAATACTACTTGAATTAATTAAGTAGTTATATTAATACTATTAATTTTAATAAATTTAATAATTGACTCATTTATTAAAATAATAAGTAAAAATGAAGAAAGAATAAAAGATATTCAAAAAACATTGAACTTATAAACTTATAAATTCAGGAAAAAAAAGTAAATATATTCAATTTATTAATTGAATTATAGATTCATAATTCATGGACGTTGATAAGGTGCTTTCATTTATTTCTTAGCACCTTAAGATCGCAACGGGTTCTAACGGAGAAGAAGACAAAACAAACGGAGAAGAAGACAAGACAAACGGAAAATAAGACAAACGGAAAATAAGACAAACGGAGAAGAATACAAAACAAACAGAAAGACAAACGGAAAATAAGACAAGACAAGAACACCCCCCATATTCGCACTCCCTAAGATCTTTTCTTTTTCTTACTAAGATCTTTTCTTTTTACTTACTAAGATCTTTTCTTTTTCTTACTCTTTTCAAATAATAAAATTAGCCCCCCATGCCCCTGGGGGGCACTTCCCTAATCACTCCCTAATAGAATATGATTTAGAATTTTAAGTATAAATCATAAATTAACAAAAAACTTTTGTTATGAAAGAGAATTATATAACTTTAATAATTATATTTATATTATATATATTTACATTTTAGTTATATATATATATTATTGAATAATTATTTATTATTCAAATATTAATTGTGTATTTATATTCTAATTATATAAATATATTTTATAATTAGAATATAAATATTATTTATTATTTCATAAATTTTTTGTATTATTATATCAAATTCATAATTTATTTTTAATGAACTTGCTTTTGGAAGGGCTATTAGCTCAGTGGTAGAGCGCGCCCCTGATAATCGCGTCGTTGTGCCTGGGCTGTGAAGGCTATTAGCCACATGGATAGTTAAATGTGCTCATCAACGCCTGACCCAAAGATGTGAATCATACAAGGCACAGTAGCATGGCGTACTCCTTCTGTTCGAACCAGAGTTTGAAACTGACTTTCTTATCCGGAGCAGGAGGATAGATGGGGTTATTCAGGTGAGATTGAATGTAGATCAAATTTTCTATTCATTCGTGGGATCTGGGCAGTCCCGGGTAGTTAGCCAAGTAATTAATGGCTACTTTCTTCTCGAGAATTCATACATATCTTATCAATGTATGAAAAATTATCTCTCGAGCACAGGCTGAAGTTAAGACTAGCCTAAATGTGTATAAAAAAGCACCTAACAACGTATCTTCACAGACCAAGAACTACGAGATCACCCCTTTTATTCTAGGGTGACGGAGGGATCATACCATTCGATCCTTTATAATGCTTTTCCCGGAAGATGCGGGAATTCAATAGAATTTCCCGATTTTTTCCTTATTGAAAGGAGTAATGATCAAATTTTATTCATTTTCCGGCCGGGAGATTGAATCTAGTCATAAGAAGAGGAGAAAGAATATTTAGATTAAATACCTCCTTGGTATTCGACTCGCTCAGTCACTATGTCCGATTCCCGGATCAGTGTAATAGTAGATCGTTGTACTAACGAACGATGGAAGGAACAGGTAACAGAATCGAAAAAGGATCTTGGAGTGTCTGGGATTGGGTTAGGAGGATGTTTTAATTTAACACCTCCTTTTCTCTTCTCATCAAGTTTTTTAACTTCCCATTGCCGAAAAAGAAGGAAGTTTAACAAGTACACTTTGAGAGCGCAGTACAGCGGAGAGTTGTATGCTGCGTTCGGGAAGGATGAATCGCATTCTATTAATAAAAATATTCTCACCAAATTATAGGTGCGATGATTTACTTCACGGGTGAGGTCTCTGGTTCAAATCCAGGATAGCCCATACAGCATACATTATAATAGTAAGACATGTTGATTTGTTATAATAGTAAGACATGTTGATTTGTTGCCTGCTCCATTTGGCCCGACCCCGATTATGGGTTATATAGCTCAGTTGGTAGAGCTCCGCTCTTGCAATTGGGTCGTTGCGATTACGGGTTGGATGTCTGATTATCTAAGTGGTAATGATAGTATTTTTTACCTGAACCGGTGGCTCACTTTTTTTCAGTAATGGGTAAAAGGACCTCAACATGCCACTCAAAAACTCTATTGAGTCGAAGATAGACTGTCAAGAACCTAGAGAAGGTAGGGTGGGTAGTTGGTTAGATCTAGTATGGATCGTACGTGGCCGACAGTTGGAGTCAGCGGCTCTCCGAAGATCTTTCATATAGGATCTCCGGGGAAGAGGATCAAGTTGGCCTTTGCAAACAGGTTGATGTACTATCTCCCTTCAACCCTTTCTGACAAAATGTCTCAGAAGAAAAAGCCATGAGCCGACCCTATCGTCTCCACCCCGTAGGAACTACGAGATCGCCCCAAGGATGGCTGAAAGCATCCAGGGGTCACAGACCATATATCCTG